GCTAGTGTAGCTTAAACTAAAGCATGACACTGAAGATGTTAAGATGAACCCTAGAAAGTTCCACAGGCACAAAGGCTTGGTCCTGACTTTACTATCAGCTTTAACCCGATTTATACATGCAAGTATCCGCATCCCTGTGAGAATGCCCTCAATCCTCCGCTCGAGAACGAGGAGCAGGCATCAGGCTCAGCCCTTCTACCCTAGCCCAAGACGCCTTGCTACGCCACACCCCCAAGGGATTTCAGCAGTAATAAACATTAAGCCTATAAGTGTAAACTTGACTTAGTTAGGGATAAAAGGGTCGGTAAAATTCGTGCCAGCCACCGCGGTTATACGAAAGACCCTAGTTGATAGCTACGGCGTAAAGGGTGGTTAAGGAGTACAAAAATAAAGCTAAAGACCCTCTAAGCCGTCATACGCACCCCGAGGGCACGAAGCCCTAACACGAAAGTAGCTTTAAACAAAATTTACCTGACCCCACGAAAGCTAAGAAACAAACTGGGATTAGATACCCCACTATGCTTAGCCCTAAACCTAGATGTCCCATTACAAAAACATCCGCCAGGGTACTACGAGCCTAGCTTAAAACCCAAAGGACTTGGCGGTGTCTCAGACCCACCTAGAGGAGCCTGTTCTAGAACCGATAACCCCCGCTAAACCTCACCACTTCTTGTTTTTTCCGCCTATATACCGCCGTCGTCAGCTTACCCTGTGAAGGTAATACAGTAAGCAAAATGGGTCCACCCAAAAACGTCAGGTCAAGGTGTAGCGTACGAAGTGGGAAGAAATGGGCTACATTTTCTACTAATAGAATATACGGATGGCACCCTGAAACATTGTGCCTAAAGGTGGATTTAGTAGTAAAAAGAAAACAGAGAGTTCTTTTGAATTAGGCTCTGAGACGCGCACACACCGCCCGTCACTCTCCCCTACAACTGCTATTAAAAACATTCATAATAAATAACCATTATAACACGGGGAGGCAAGTCGTAACATGGTAAGTGTACCGGAAGGTGCACTTGGAATAATCAGAGCGTGGCTGATATAGCAAAGCATCTCCCTTACACCGAGAAGATATCCATGCAAATTGGATCGCCCTGAGCTAAACAGCTAGCTTAAACACCCAAACAACCAATACAACATTAAAACACTGCACAAGACCAACACACCACAAACTAAAACATTTTACCGCCCAAGTATGTGCGACAGAAAAGGCAACATTTAAAGCTATAGAAATAGTACCGTAAGGGAATGCTGAAAAAGAAATGAAACAAATCATTAAAGCACAACAAAGCAGAGATTAACTCTCGTACCTTTTGCATCATGATTTAGCCAGCCCCCCTGAGCAAAGAGAACTTTAGTTCAAAGCCCCGAAACTAGGTGAGCTACCCCGAGACAGCCTATTATTAGGGCCAACCCGTCTCTGTGGCAAAAGAGTGGGAAGATCTCCAGGTAGAGGTGACAGACCTACCGAACCTAGTTATAGCTGGTTGCCTAAGAAATGAATAGAAGTTCAGCCTCGCACTCCTTAATTCAGAACCCTAAAATTCACAAGAACCAAAGTAATATGCGAGAGTTAGTCATAAGGGGTACAGCCCTTACGAAACAGAATACAACCTCACCAGGTGGTTAAAGATTATACTAAACAAGATAAACTGCTTCAGTGGGCCTAAAAGCAGCCACCTGATCAGAAAGCGTTAAAGCTCCGGCAGAACCAAATTCCATTATTTAAATATTAAATCTAAAACCCCTAATCCTATTAGGCCCTTCCATGCCCACATGGAAGAGATACTGCTAAAATGAGTAATAAGAAGGGACCTCCCCCTTCTCCAAGCCTACGTGTACACTAGATCGGACCCACCACTAGTAATTACCGACCCCAAGCAAAGAGGGAAATGTGATCACATTAAACAACAAGAAATATTCACACAACCCAATCGTTAACCCCACACTGGAAGGCATTAAGGAAAGACTAAAAGAAAAGGAAGGAACTCGGCAAACACAAGCCTCGCCTGTTTACCAAAAACATCGCCTCCTGCAAACAACGACGTATAGGAGGTCTTGCCTGCCCAGTGACAATGTTAAACGGCCGCGGTATTTTGACCGTGCGAAGGTAGCGCAATCACTTGTCTTTTAAATGAAGACCTGTATGAATGGTGAAACGAGGGCTTAACTGTCTCCCTTTTCTAGTCAATGAAATTGATCTGCCCGTGCAGAAGCGGACATAATAATACAAGACGAGAAGACCCTTTGGAGCTTAAGATATAAAGATCATCTATGTCAATGGGCCCCAACACAGCAACAAACTAAATAGCAACTGATCTTAATCTTCGGTTGGGGCGACCACGGGAGAAAATAAAGCTCCCACGCGGACTGGGGTAAACCCTAAAACCAAGAAAAACATTTCTAAGCAACAGAACTTCTGACCATTAAGATCCGGCTACACGCCGACCAACGGACCAAGTTACCCTAGGGATAACAGCGCAATCCCCTTTCAGAGTCCATATCGACAAGGGGGTTTACGACCTCGATGTTGGATCAGGACATCCTAATGGTGCAGCCGCTATTAAGGGTTCGTTTGTTCAACGATTAAAGTCCTACGTGATCTGAGTTCAGACCGGAGCAATCCAGGTCAGTTTCTATCTGTAACGCTACTCTTCCTAGTACGAAAGGACCGGAAAAGAGGGGCCCATGTTATAAAACACGCCCCACCCTAACTTAATGTAATCAACTAAATTAAATAAAAGGAAGGCATAAACCCACATCAAGATAAGATTATTAAGATGGCAGAGCCCGGTAATTGCAAAAGGCCTAAGCCCTTTCTGCCGGAGGTTCAAATCCTCCTCTTAATCATGACGGTCCTACTAATTACCTACTTAATCAGCCCCCTAACCTACATCGTACCCGTACTACTTGCAGTAGCCTTTCTTACCCTCATTGAGCGAAAAGTCTTAGGATATATACAACTACGAAAAGGCCCAAACGTAGTTGGGCCCTACGGCCTATTACAACCAATTGCAGACGGGGTTAAATTATTTATTAAAGAGCCAATCCGCCCATCCACCTCATCCCCATTCCTATTTCTCGCCACCCCCATACTAGCCCTAACACTAGCACTACTATTATGAGTACCAATACCTTTCCCATATCCAATAACAGAACTAAATTTAGGCATACTATTTATCCTCGCCCTATCTAGTCTAGCCGTATACTCAATCCTAGGATCAGGATGGGCCTCCAATTCAAAATATGCACTAATCGGAGCCCTACGAGCAGTTGCACAAACCATCTCCTATGAAGTTAGCCTAGGATTAATTTTGTTATCCATCATCATCTTCACAGGAGGCTTCACCCTTCAAATATTTAATACCACCCAAGAAACAACCTGACTCCTACTACCAGCTTGACCCCTAGCTGCCATATGATACATCTCAACGCTAGCAGAGACAAATCGAGCCCCATTCGATTTAACAGAGGGGGAATCTGAGCTAGTATCAGGATTTAACGTCGAATATGCCGGGGGACCCTTCGCCCTATTCTTCCTAGCTGAATACGCCAACATCCTCCTAATAAATACACTATCAACAATTTTATTTTTAGGTGCCACCCACACCCCTGCTATCCCAGAAATAACCTCTATCAATATTATAGTAAAAGCCGCCCTGCTCTCCATATTATTTCTTTGAGTACGCGCCTCTTACCCACGATTCCGTTATGATCAACTCATACACCTAGTATGAAAAAACTTCCTACCTATAACCTTAGCTCTCATCCTATGACATGCCGCTTTACCCATCGCGCTAAGCGGACTTCCCCCACAACTATAATAATGGAGCTGTGCCTGAATGCCCAAGGACCACTTTGATAGAGTGACTTATGGAGGCTAAAATCCTCCCAGCCCCTTAGAAAAAAGGGACTCGAACCCATATCATGGAGATCAAAACTCCAAGTGTTTCCATTACACCACTTTCTAGTAAGATCAGCTAATTAAAGCTTTTGGGCCCATACCCCAAAAATGTAGGTTAAAATCCTTCTCTTACCAATGAGCCCATACACTCTAACAATTTTACTACTTAGCCTGGGCCTAGGTACAACCCTGACATTCATAACATCCCACTGACTACTAGCATGAATAGGCCTTGAAATCAATACATTAGCAATTCTCCCATTAATAGCCCAACACCACCACCCACGGGCAGTAGAAGCCACTACAAAGTACTTCCTAGCCCAGGCTGCTGCTGCAGCAACAATTCTATTCGCAAGCACCATCAATGCCTGAACCACAGGAGAATGAAACATCTTCTGCTTGTCCAATCCAATTGCAATTACCCTAATTACTATAGCACTAGCACTAAAAGTAGGATTAGCCCCAACACACTTCTGAATGCCCCCTGTTATACAAGGCCTAGATTTAACCACCGGACTCATTATAGCCACATGACAAAAACTAGCACCATTTGCATTAATCATTCAGATAGCTCCCCTAGCCCAACCTCAGCTAATTACAGCTCTTGCACTCCTCTCGGTTATCGTGGGAGGCTGAGGGGGCCTAAACCAAACACAATTACGTAAAATTATAGCATATTCATCAATCGCACACCTTGGCTGAATAGTTATAATTGCACAATTTAAACCACAACTAACAATACTAGCCTTAATCACTTATATCATTATAACAGCCGCAACCTTCCTAACATTCAAACTAATAGCCACAACTAAAATTAGCACCCTAGCAATATCCTGATCTAAAACACCAGCTATCACAGCCACCGCCGCCCTCGCACTACTATCCCTAGGAGGCCTTCCACCCCTGACCGGATTTATGCCAAAATGACTAATTTTACAAGAACTAACTTCTCAAAACCTACCACTAACTGCCACTATTATAGCCCTAAGCGCGCTACTAAGTCTATACTTCTACCTCCGACTATGCTACTCTATAACTTTAACAATTTCACCCAACACAAACAACGCCATAACCCCTTGACGCCTTCAAAGTACACAAAACACCGCCCTACTGGCCATTTTTACTGCCTCTGCTTTAATACTTCTACCATTAACCCCATTAGCACAGGCACTAACAAACTAGAGACTTAGGATAACATTAGACCAAAAGCCTTCAAAGCTTTAAGTAGGAGTGAAAATCTCCTAGTCCCTGAATAAGACTTGCAGGACTTTACCCCACATCTTCTGAATGCAACCCAGACACTTTAATTAAGCTAAAGCCTTACTAGATGAGAAGGCCTCGATCCTACAAATTCCTAGTTAACAGCTAGACGCTCAAGCCAGCGAGCATTCACCTACTTTCCCCGCCCCCTTCAAAAAGGCGGGGAAAGCCCCGGCGGGTCATTAACCTGCTTCTTCGGATTTGCAATCCGAAATGTTATACACCACGGGACTTGGTAGAAAAAGGACTTAAACCTTTGTTTATGGAGCTACAATCCACCGCCTAAACTCTCGGCCACCCTACCTGTGACAATCACGCGCTGATTCTTCTCAACCAACCACAAAGATATTGGCACCCTATATTTAGTATTTGGTGCTTGGGCCGGAATAGTGGGTACAGCCCTCAGTCTTCTGATTCGGGCAGAACTAGCCCAACCTGGAGCCCTCCTAGGCGATGATCAAATCTATAATGTCATCGTTACCGCACACGCCTTTATTATAATCTTCTTTATAGTGATACCAATTATGATTGGGGGATTCGGCAACTGACTTGTACCCCTAATGATTGGAGCACCCGACATAGCATTCCCCCGAATAAACAACATAAGCTTCTGACTACTCCCTCCATCTTTTCTACTGCTTCTTGCCTCTTCCGGAGTTGAAGCCGGGGCTGGAACGGGATGAACTGTATATCCTCCACTTGCCGGAAACCTAGCACATGCTGGAGCCTCCGTAGACCTAACCATTTTCTCCCTGCATCTCGCAGGGGTCTCATCAATTCTAGGAGCCATTAACTTCATTACAACTATTATTAACATGAAACCCCCAGCAATTTCGCAATATCAAACACCCCTATTCGTATGGGCTGTTTTAATTACAGCAGTACTTCTCCTACTTTCACTACCGGTACTTGCTGCAGGCATTACAATACTACTAACAGACCGAAATCTAAATACCACCTTCTTCGACCCAGCAGGAGGAGGTGATCCAATTCTCTACCAGCATCTTTTCTGATTTTTTGGTCACCCAGAAGTATATATTTTAATCCTCCCTGGATTTGGTATAATTTCTCATATCGTAGCCTACTACGCAGGTAAAAAAGAACCATTTGGCTATATAGGAATAGTATGAGCTATGATGGCTATTGGCCTTCTGGGCTTTATCGTGTGAGCCCATCATATGTTTACAGTAGGAATGGACGTAGACACCCGAGCATACTTCACATCTGCAACAATAATTATCGCAATTCCAACAGGTGTAAAAGTATTTAGCTGACTTGCAACACTACACGGAGGCTCTATTAAATGAGAAACCCCAATGCTATGGGCCCTAGGTTTTATTTTCCTATTTACTGTAGGGGGACTAACTGGTATTGTACTAGCCAACTCATCCCTGGACATTGTATTACATGATACCTACTACGTAGTGGCCCACTTCCACTATGTCCTATCAATAGGAGCAGTATTTGCTATTATGGGAGCCTTCGTCCACTGATTCCCCCTGTTTACAGGCTATACAATACACGATACATGAACAAAAATCCACTTCGGCACAATATTCGTAGGTGTAAACCTTACCTTCTTCCCCCAACATTTCCTAGGATTAGCAGGCATGCCCCGACGTTACTCAGACTACCCAGATGCCTATTCACTATGAAACATCATTTCATCAATCGGCTCTCTAATCTCTCTAGTGGCAGTTATTATATTCCTCTATATTCTGTGGGAAGCCTTCACTGCCAAACGAGAAGTACTATCCGTAGAACTTACTCATACTAATATTGAGTGACTACACGGATGTCCCCCACCCTACCACACATTTGAAGAACCTGCCTTCGTGCAAGTACAAACAAACTAACGAGAAAGGAAGGAATTGAACCCCCGTAAGCTAGTTTCAAGCCAGCCGCATAACCACTCTGCCACTTTCTTTAATAAGATACTAGTAAAATGAGTATTACATCGCCTTGTCAAGGCAAAATTGTAGGTTAAAGCCCTGCGTATCTTAAGCCCAAAAGCTCTAATGGCACACCCCTCTCAACTAGGATTCCAAGACGCAGCCTCCCCTGTAATAGAAGAACTTCTACATTTCCACGATCATGCCCTAATAATTGTTTTCTTAATTAGCACTTTAGTACTATATATTATTGTTGTGATAGTTACTACCAAACTCACTAATAAATATATCTTAGACTCACAAGAAATCGAAATTGTATGGACTATTTTACCAGCAGTAATTCTTATTCTAATTGCCCTCCCCTCCCTACGAATTCTATACCTTATAGATGAAGTAAATGACCCCCACTTAACTGTAAAAGCTATAGGCCATCAATGATACTGAAGCTATGAGTACACCGACTACGAAAACTTGGCCTTCGACTCCTACATACTCCCAACACAAGATCTACTACCGGGACAGTTTCGATTGCTAGAAACAGACCACCGAATAGTAATCCCCATAGAATCACCAGTTCGAGTACTAGTCTCAGCTGAAGATGTCTTACATTCTTGAGCTGTTCCGGCATTAGGAGTTAAAATAGATGCTGTCCCCGGACGACTAAACCAAACATCTTTTATCGCCTCCCGACCCGGGGTGTTTTATGGACAATGTTCCGAAATCTGCGGAGCTAATCACAGCTTCATGCCTATCGTAGTAGAATCTGTACCACTAGAACACTTTGAAAACTGATCCTCACTCATACTTGAAGACGCCTCACTAGGAAGCTAAATAGGGACTAGCGTTAGCCTTTTAAGCTAAAGACTGGTGGCCCCCAACCACCTCTAGTGACATGCCACAATTAAACCCTGCCCCATGATTTGCAATCCTTGTCTTCTCATGATTAGTCTTCCTAACAGTAATCCCCAACAAAGTATTAAGCCACACATTTACAAATGAAGTAACAGCCCTAAGCGCTGAAAAACTTAAATCAGACACCTGAAACTGACCATGGCACTAAACCTATTTGATCAATTTATAAGCCCCACACATCTGGGTATTCCCCTAATTGCAATTGCACTTACATTACCATGAATTCTAATCCCCACCCCAACCAACCGATACCAAAACAATCGCCTTATCTCCCTTCAAAGCTGATTTATTAAATCCTTTACACATCAACTACTCATGCCACTAAACCAAGGTGGACATAAATGAGCTATAATCCTGGCTTCTTTAATAATCTTTATCCTTACACTCAATATTCTAGGACTACTACCATATACATTTACCCCAACAACCCAACTGTCCCTAAATATGGGCCTGGCCGTCCCACTATGATTAGCAACTGTAATCATTGGTATACGAAATCAACCTACAGCAGCACTAGGACACTTACTGCCAGAAGGAACTCCCGCCCTATTAATCCCGATCCTAATTATTATCGAAACAATTAGTTTATTTATCCGACCTTTAGCCCTAGGAGTCCGACTAACTGCTAACCTAACAGCGGGCCACCTATTAATTCAACTAATCTCGACCGCAACTATTACACTACTGCCAATAATAACTACAGTTGCAACCCTCACCGCCATCCTACTAGTAATATTAACACTATTAGAAGTTGCAGTCGCTATTATTCAAGCCTATGTATTCGTACTACTACTAAGCCTATATTTACAAGAAAACGTATAATGGCCCACCAAGCACATGCATACCATATGGTAGATCCAAGCCCATGACCCCTGACCGGTGCAGTAGCTGCTCTCTTAACAACATCAGGACTAGCAATCTGATTTCACTTCCACTCAACAACACTTATGGCCTTAGGCCTAGTACTATTAATTTTAACAATGTGTCAATGATGACGAGACATCGTACGAGAAGGCACATTCCAAGGTCACCACACACCCCCAGTACAAAAAGGACTGCGTTACGGAATAATCCTCTTCATCACCTCAGAAGTATTCTTTTTCCTAGGATTCTTCTGAGCCTTCTACCACTCTAGCTTAGCCCCCACTCCTGAACTAGGGGGATGTTGACCCCCTACAGGAATTACAACCCTCGACCCATTCGAAGTTCCCCTCCTTAACACCGCAGTTCTCCTAGCATCAGGTGTTACAGTTACATGAGCCCACCACAGCATTATAGAAGGGGAACGCAAACAAGCAATTCAATCCCTAACTCTAACAATTCTGCTAGGCTTCTACTTCACTGCCCTTCAAGCCATAGAATATTACGAAGCCCCATTTACTATCGCAGACGGTGTATATGGCTCAACCTTCTTCGTAGCAACAGGCTTCCATGGACTTCATGTCATCATTGGATCCACCTTCCTCGCCGTCTGCCTCCTCCGACAAATCCGATACCACTTTACTTCAGAACATCACTTCGGATTTGAAGCAGCCGCCTGATACTGACACTTCGTAGATGTTGTATGACTATTCCTATACGTCTCTATTTACTGATGAGGCTCATATCTTTCTAGTATTCAAGTTAGTACGAGTGACTTCCAATCACCTAGTCTTGGTTAAAATCCAAGGAAAGATAATGAACTTAGTCTTAACCATACTAATTATTTCAGCCGCCCTATCAATAGTCCTGGCCATTGTATCATTTTGACTACCACAAATAACTCCTGACTCAGAAAAACTTTCCCCTTACGAGTGCGGATTCGATCCCCTAGGATCAGCACGACTCCCATTCTCCCTACGATTTTTCCTAGTGGCCATCCTATTTCTTCTATTTGATCTAGAAATTGCACTGCTACTACCCCTACCCTGAGGTAACCAACTACCAGATCCTACCTACACACTAATATGGGCTGCAACTGTCCTAGTATTGCTAACATTAGGACTCATTTATGAGTGACTACAAGGAGGCCTAGAATGAGCTGAATAGGGGATTAGTCCAAATACAAGACCTCTGATTTCGGCTCAGAAAATTACGGTTTAAGTCCGTAATCCCCTTATGACACCCGTGTACCTCAGCTTTACCTCAGCATTTACACTAGGCCTTACAGGTCTAGCCTTCCACCGCTCTCACCTCATATCAGCCCTACTATGCTTGGAAGGCATAATACTCTCCCTATTTATTGCCCTTGCTCTATGAACCCTCCAACTAGAATCAACTGCCTTTTCTGCAAGCCCCATTCTACTATTGGCCTTCTCAGCCTGTGAAGCTAGTGCGGGTCTAGCCCTATTAGTTGCTACAGCTCGAACCCATGGAACAGACCACCTACAAGCCTTAAATCTCCTACAATGTTAAAAATCCTAATCCCAACCATCATGCTATTTCCAACAATCTGACTCTCAACACCTAAGTGGCTGTGAACTTTTACAACCATACAAAGCTTAATTATTGCCATACTCAGCCTTACTTGAATCAAAATACCCATAGAAACCAGCTGAACCACATCCAACTCCTACATAGCCACAGATCCTTTATCAACCCCCCTACTAGTTCTAACCTGCTGACTTCTACCCCTCATAATCTTAGCCAGTCAAAATCATATTAAAATAGAACCCATCAACCGCCAACGAAGCTACATAACTCTACTGGTATCCCTACAAGCTTTCCTAATTCTAGCATTCGGTGCCACCGAAATCATTATATTTTACGTAATATTTGAAGCAACCCTTATTCCAACCCTTATCATTATTACTCGCTGAGGGAACCAAGCCGAGCGGCTAAATGCCGGCACATACTTCTTATTCTACACATTAGCTGGCTCATTACCACTTTTAGTAGCCCTCCTCTTATTACACCACAATGCAGGCACCCTATCAATACTAATTATTCAATATACACAACCAATGACCCTTAATACCTGAGGTGATAAAATTTGATGAGCAGCCTGTCTTGTAGCCTTCCTAGTAAAAATACCCCTATATGGAGTTCACCTTTGACTACCCAAAGCCCATGTAGAAGCCCCTGTAGCAGGATCCATAGTTCTAGCCGCAGTCTTACTAAAACTAGGAGGCTACGGTATAATACGGATAATAGTTATACTAGACCCCCTATCAAAAGACTTAGCCTACCCCATTATTGCATTAGCCCTATGAGGTGTAATTATAACCGGGTCAATCTGCCTACGACAAACAGACCTAAAATCCTTAATCGCTTATTCATCTGTTAGCCACATGGGGCTAGTAGCTGGAGGTATTTTAATCCAAACTCCGTGAGGCTTTACCGGAGCACTAGTACTTATGATTGCCCATGGCCTAGTCTCCTCCGCCCTATTCTGCCTAGCCAACACCACATACGAACGAACTCATAGCCGAACTATAGTCCTAGCTCGAGGTATACAAGTCATTTTCCCCCTTACAGCCGTATGATGATTTATTTCAAACTTAGCAAACTTAGCATTACCACCCCTACCAAACTTAATAGGAGAACTAATAATTATTACAGCCATATTTAACTGATCCCCATGGACACTTGCAATAACAGGAGCAGGCACCCTAATCACCGCTGCTTACTCCCTGTATCTGTTCTTAATAACACAACGAGGGCCCCTCCCACAACACATCACTAACCTACAACCCTTCCACACACGAGAACATCTACTAATAACGCTCCACCTCCTCCCCGTAATACTCCTCATCTTAAAGCCTGAAATCATATGAGGATGATGGTATTGTAGACATAGTTTAACATAAAACATTAGATTGTGATTCTAAAAACAGGGGTTAAACTCCCCTTGTCCACCGAAAGAGGCCTGATGGCAGTAAGGTCTGCTAATCCTTTACCCCCGCAGTTAAATTCCGCGGCTCATTCAACCCGCTTCTAAAGGATAATAGTTCATCCGTTGGTCTTAGGAACCAAAAACTCTTGGTGCAACTCCAAGTAGCAGCTATGCTAGACACTATTGCAACCACCTCCCTCCTACTTACCCTAACAATCCTCCTATTACCATTAATAATAACCCTCAACCCAAAACCCTTAGACCAAAACTGAGCTACAAAACATGTCAAAACTGCTGTAAGCACTGCATTTTTCATTAACATCATCCCCTTAATAATTTTCTTAGACCAAGGAATAGAAACCATTATCACAACATGACAATGAATAAACATCATAAACTTTGACGTCAACATCAGCTTTAAATTTGACCACTATTCACTAGTCTTCACACCCATTGCCCTATATGTTACATGATCTATTTTAGAATTCGCATCATGATATATACACTCCGACCCCTACCTAAACCGATTCTTCAAATATCTACTACTATTCCTAGTAGCCATAATTATTCTAGTCACCGCCAACAACTTATTCCAACTATTCATCGGATGGGAGGGAGTAGGGATCATATCATTTTTACTAATCGGCTGATGGCATGGCCGAGCCGATGCTAATACAGCAGCCCTGCAAGCAGTCTTATATAATCGGGTTGGAGACATCGGGCTGATCTTAGCTATTGCCTGAATCGCAATAAACCTTAACTCATGAGAACTACCTCAGATCTTCCTGCTGGCCAAAGACCTAGATATAACCCTTCCCCTGGCAGGAATTGTACTAGCAGCCACTGGGAAATCCGCCCAATTCGGGCTACATCCATGACTACCCTCCGCAATAGAAGGCCCCACCCCAGTCTCTGCCCTACTGCACTCAAGTACTATAGTCGTCGCAGGTATCTTCCTACTCATCCGACTTCATCCTTTAATAGAAAATAACCAAGTAATTCTAACTACCTGCTTATGCCTAGGAGCATTAACTACCTTCTTCACCGCCACCTGCGCCCTCACACAAAACGATATTAAAAAAATCGTAGCATTCTCAACCTCAAGCCAACTAGGACTAATAATAGTTACTATTGGGCTCAATCAACCCCAGCTAGCCTTCCTACACATCTGCACCCACGCCTTCTTTAAAGCTATACTATTCCTCTGCTCTGGCTCAATTATTCACAGCCTAAATGATGAACAAGATATCCGAAAAATAGGAGGATTACACAAACTTATGCCATTCACCTCCTCATGCCTTATCATTGGCAGCCTTGCACTCACTGGTACACCCTTTCTAGCAGGGTTCTTCTCAAAAGACGCAATTATCGAAGCCCTCAATACTTCATACTTAAATACCTGAGCCCTCACCTTAACATTAATTGCCACATCCTTTACAGCTGTCTACAGTCTCCGAGTCATCTTCTTCGTAACCATAGGCTCTCCTCGATTCTCAACCCTCTCTCCTATTAATGAAAACCACAAAGCAGTAATTGCACCCATCGAACGTCTAGCCTGAGGTAGCATCATTGCAGGCCTTATCATTACCTCAAACTTCCTCCCCATAAAAACCCCAACCATAACTATAACTCCTACATTAAAACTAGCTGCACTCATCGTCACAATCTTAGGAGTTATTATTGCACTAGCACTGGCTACCGCCACTTCAAAACAAATCAAAATTACCCCCACTCTCGCACCACACAACTTCTCCAACATGCTGGGATTCTTCCCACACATCATCCACCGACTTATTCCCAAAATTAATTTAACACTAGGAAAACAGGCTACCAAAGTTGACCGCCAATGATTAGAAATCGGACCCAAAGGCATTCACCCCTTATACCAACACCTATCCACAATATTTGACAACACCAACACCAATATTATTAAAATTTACTTAACATTTTACCTAATCTCTACAGCCTTAGCCACTACCCTATTAGCTACCATCTAAACAGCCCGAAGCGCCCCCCGGTTAAGACCCCGGGTTAACTCCAACACTACAAAAAGACATAATAATAGTACTCAAGCACATACAACCAACATTCCCCCTCCAGCAGAGTACATCAAAGAAACCCCTCCAACATCCCCACGCACCACAAAAAACTCCTTAAACTCATCTACCACAACCCAATAGCCCCCATACCCAGCCCAAAACCACCAAAACCCTGCTCCAACCCCCAACAAATACATCAAAACATATACCTTAACTGACCCAGCCCCCCACGTCTCAGGAAAAGGCTCCGCTGCTAACGCCGCCGAATATGCAAAAACTACTAACATTCCACCCAAATAAATTAAAAACAGCATCAAACCAATTAACGACCCCCCATGACCAATTAGCACACCGCACCCAACTCCAGCTGCTACAGCCAGCCCTAATGCCGCAAAATATGGAGCAGGATTAGAAGCAACCCCAACTAAACCCACCACTAAACTTAACAAAAGTAAATCAAAAAAATATATCATAATTCTCACCAGGATTTTCACCAGGATCAATGACTTGAAAAACCACCGTTGTAATTCAACTATGAGAACCTCTTTTAATGGTCACCCGAAAAGCACATCCCCTGCTTAAAATCATTAACGACGCCCTTATCGATCTACCTGCCCCCTCCAATATCTCTGTATGATGGAATTTCGGTTCCCTACTACTACTTTGTCTAATAACACAAATTTTAACAGGCCTATTCCTAGCAATACACTACACTTCAGATATCTCAACCGCCTTCTCATCCGTAGCCCACATCTGCCGAGATGTAAACTATGGTTGAATCATCCGAAACTTACATGCAAACGGTGCCTCCTTCTTCTTCATCTGCATTTACCTCCACATCGGACGAGGCTTATACTACGGCTCATACCTCTACAAAGAAACCTGAAACATCGGAGTAGTTTTATTACTCCTAGTAATAATAACCGCATTTGTTGGCTATGTACTTCCATGAGGACAAATATCCTTCTGAGGCGCTACCGTAATCACAAACCTCCTATCAGCTGTCCCTTATATAGGAGATGCCCTAGTCCAATGAATTTGAGGGGGCTTCTCTGTAGACAATGCAACTCTAACCCGATTCTTCGCATTCCACTTTCTACTACCATTCGCAATCGTGGCAGCCACAGTACTACACGCTCTATTCTTACATGAAACTGGCTCCAACAACCCCGTCGGACTAAATTCCGACGCGGACAAAATTTCATTCCACCCATACTTCTCATATAAAGATGTACTAGGATTCATTGTACTAATTACAGCTCTAGCCTCCTTAGCACTCTTTTCACCAAACCTACTTGGAGACCCAGAAAATTTCACCCCGGCCAACCCATTAGTTACGCCTCCCCACATTAAACCAGAATGATACTTCTTATTTGCCTACGCAATTCTACGATCTATCCCCAACAAACTAGGCGGAGTACTAGCTTTGCTCTTTTCAATCCTAGTACTAATAGTAGTCCCCCTATTACATACATCCAAACAACAAGGTACCACCTTCCGTCCCCTTACACAACTATTATTTTGAACCCTAGTTGCAGACGTATTTATTCTAACTTGAATTGGAGGCATACCAGTCGAACATCCATTCATCATCATTGGTCAAATTGCTTCCCTACTCTATTTCTCACTATTTCTAATCCTATACCCATTAGCAGGATGACTAGAAAACAAACTACTCAACTTCAACTGCCCTAGTAGCTTAGTTCTAAAGCACCGGTCTTGTAATCCGGAGATCGAAGGTTAAAATCCTTCCTAGCGCCAGAAAAGAGAGATTTTAACTCCCACCCCTAACTCCCAAAGCTAGGATTCTCAACTAAACTATTTTCTGAAAACAACAACTGTCCGACTGAATTAAATGCTCTATGTACTGGTACATATTATGCATAACTCAACACTGTGTATTAGTACATATTATGCATAATATTACATCATGATGTAGGACATTACAGGATATTCAGCATAACTTAATTAAAACATTATTGCTTAATGACAACCATAGCAATCTAACATATGCATTTCCAGGTTAATCATCATTAATTTATCTAATGAATGTTTTGATCCATCAAAAATTACCATGGAAATCCTACATTAATGGTACATTAAAGGTATTTCCTCAAAAAATTACAATCAACACTGGGGTAGTAAGAGATCAACATCAGTTGATACCTAAAGGTCCAATATCCTTGATAGGGTCAAGGACAAAAATTGTGGGGGTAGCACAATATGCACTATTCCTGGCATCTGGTTCCTATTTCAGGGCCATAAATCTCTAATTCCCCATTATATTAACTGTCCCGGCATAAGTTAATGGTGGGGTGCTTCATTAGCAAGCACCCCCCATGTAAACAGCCACCTTGGAGCATTTGGTATTTTTTTATTTTTCGGCTGATTTCACATTACATTTCCAGTGGTTTGGCCCAATAAACTATAAGGGAGTCCTACAATATGGTAAATAATAAAGATAATGTTATTATATAATGACATACAATTAAGATTCCATATATTGTTCTACCGGGGTACATACATTATCTCTTGTTCCACATACTTCCCTAAGATTCCCCCTCTGCTCCGCGCGCGGTAAACCCCCCTACCCCCAAAGTCGAAGAGTCCTAGATATTCCTGTTAAACCCCTAAACCAGGCAAGGCTCGATCGACAGCATCAACGAATTTAATTATGTGTTAATATATAGTGTTACAAATTCGCATCACACTATATA